AACTATTCGTATCAAATAAAGAATACAATACTTCGTAGTTAGTTGAAGAGAAATATCCAAAAAGATGTCTTATTCTTTTCAATAATCCATATTTGTAGCAATAAAACACTATTGTTCCTCCCCGAAATTATATATGATCGATTACAAATATCTATGATCTGTCTTCTCTATAAAGGACCTGAAATACCTTGCTTACGTATCATTGGAAAATGCATTAACATAAATACGGCAGTAAGAAGAGGTAATACAAAAGTGTGTAAACTATAAAAACGGGTCAAAGTAGATTGACCCACACTAGCACTTCCACGCAATAACTCTACTAAAGGCGATCCTATTACGGGAATAGCTTCAGGTACGCCTGTCACGATTTTTACTGCCCAATAACCGATTTGGTCCCGGGGTAAGGAATAACCAGTTACACCAAACGATGCAGTCAATACAGCCAGAACCACACCCGTAACCCAAGTCAATTCGCGAGGTTTTTTAAATCCGCCCGTGAGATACACACGAAATACGTGTAGGATCATCATTAGGACCATCATACTTGCTGACCATCGATGAACTGATCGGATTAACCAACCAAAGTTGACTTCAGTCATTATGTATTGAACAGAGGCAAAAGCCTCCGTAACGGTCGGACGATAGTAAAAAGTCATAGCAAAACCCGTAGCTACTTGTACTAAAAAACAAGTAAGTGTGATCCCTCCTAGACAATAAAATATATTGACATGAGGAGGAACATATTTACTAGTTATATCATCTGCAATCGCCTGAATCTCGAGACGCTCCTCGAACCAATCATATACTTTATTGAGATAGGTAAACCAAGGGGACTCCCCCTCTGAGAACCGTATATGAGAATTTCATCTCGTACGGCTCAAGCAGAAACACCCAAATACTGATTACAATGGATATGTAATAGAAAATTTGAAATTTCTTATTTATCCACTTGATTCAATCGTCTCTGAAGATACGAAGGAACCAAAATCCGAACTCTCTTCTTTGTTGTGATGAGACTGCCAAAATATCAAGTTAGCTCATCTGTCTTTATGTTGATCGTTACAGGCCTCTTGAATCTTCTATTCCCCTATTTATTTGTTATTTGATTTGTTGTTTTTGTTTGTGCGTAATGCAGATTGACTATTGTTTACTATATTTTTTTTTGATAGGAATTCTCTTGTTGAGACCCTATGAATCGATTGAAACCTCAGATTCATACTAGAACCACGATGATTCAATAAAACCCAAAAACTAAGACCAAGGGTTCTATGAGTAAGAACTATTTGATCATCACTTATTCATAGATGTAATGACTAAAAATCCAGAGAAAGATTTGTCCTTCGGTCAAAATAAGCATGATTCTAAAGGAAGAAAAATCGTTCAATTTATCAAATACCTCTTTGTTTGAAAATTTTTTGAAGTCCAGTCACGAGGTCTGAATAGTAGGTATGAATCATAGTTCAAATATTTCTTGATCTATTCCATATATTCCGTGCTCCAGATACTAGGATGAATATCCGACGAGGCAGAACCATCTCTGTCGAGATGACAGACCCATTCTCTGTACTATCAATAGGATCAATTATAACAAGTCGCACACTCATATTCCGGAAATACCGAAACAACGGAATTCCACGGTCAAACTACCAGAATGGACTATAAATCTGAGTCCTAAGTGATTCATTTTTGATTGAAAAGCTAGGGCTTCTGGTTCTTATGAGCCTAATTCATTGAAATTCCATCCAGTAAAACGGAAGAATTATAAATCTCTAAAATAATAGATAGGAATATCGCAAATAGAGCCATTGCGACACCCATAAATGGGGTGGTTCCCCACCCAGGAGCCACTTTACCATATTCTGAATTCAATGGTTTCAATAAATCCCCTGTAATAGTTCGTCTTGGCCCAGATCTAGCACTACCCTCAACGGTTTGTGTAGCCATAAATACTATTGCATTGGTTGAGATCTGTTGACTTTGTATACTATTCCGTTGTAAATAAACGATTTTATCGTAGCATAGATCCATCGTGGTCTTGAAATTCTCTAATAATGGAAACAGCAACCTTAGTCGCCATCTCCATATCTGGTTCACTTGTAAGCTTTACAGGGTACGCCTTATATACCGCTTTTGGGCAACCCTCTCAACAACTAAGAGATCCATTCGAGGAACACGGAGACTAATTGAAGTAATGAGTCCCCCATATGGGGGACTCATTACTTCAATTAAGATAATGAAAAATCATTTCATCTTTTTAGTCGGGACCTTAGGCGGTTCTCGAAAAAATATAGCGAAAAAGATTATCCCTAAAGTCGAGACTAAGAGGAATGTATAAACCAATGCTTCCATAGATTCGATCGTTGTTTACAATTATAGCTTCCACACCTGTTCATTTAGGATTATTTCCCAGATAAAGAAAGGACAAGAGCAAAGAAAGGCGATGATTCAAATCAATATTTCTACGGTACCTTATGTCAAATCAAAAAAATCAAATATAGAGGCGAAAGATACCGGAGCAATGTTGTATCAGACTACCTGTCTCCTTGTAGTTGGATCTCCAAGTTTTTGGAATGCTCCAAATTCCACTTGAGCATCCAAATCTGGGTCAATCCCAGCAAAAACATCTCTGAACAAGGTTCGAGCGCCATGCCAAATGTGTCCGAAAAAGAAGAGCAAAGCAAACGTAGCATGTCCAAAAGTGAACCAACCCCTTGGACTGCTCCGAAAAACACCATCGGATTTCAAAGTAGCACGATCTAATTCAAAAATTTCACCCAATTGGGCACGTCTAGCATATTTTTTCACAGTAGCAGGATCGCTATAGCTGACTCCATTGAGTTCGCCACCATAGAACTCAACAGTTACACCCACTTGTTCGACACTATACTTCGATTCTGCCCTTCTAAAAGGAACATCGGCTCTCACAATTCCGTCTCCGTCCACCAAAACTACTGGAAATGTTTCAAAAAAAGTAGGCATACGGCGTACAAAAAGTTCATGCCCTTCTTTATCTCTAAAGATAGGGTGTCCTAACCATCCAACAGCTATCCCATCCCCGTTGTCCATTGAGCCTGCCCGGAATAATCCACCTTTCGCCGGATTATTACCGATGTAATCATAAAAAGCTAATTTTTCGGGAATTTTAGACCAAGCTTCCGATAAACTCAGATTTTCGGCTAGACTGGCGCCAACTCTTCGATATATTTCTTGCTGGAAGTATCCCTGATCCCACTGATAACGAGTGGGACCAAATAATTCGATCGGGGTAGTTGCTGAACCATACCACATAGTTCCAGCAACAACGAAAGCTGCAAAAAAGACAGCAGCGATACTACTGGAAAGGACAGTTTCAATATTGCCCATACGTAATCCTTTGTATAGACGTTGGGGTGGGCGGACACTAAGATGGAATAGACCTGCTAATATACCCAATGTACCTGCTGCAATATGATGAGAGGCTATTCCTCCCGGAACAAAGGGATCAAAACCTTCCGCACCCCACGCTGGATTTACAGATTGTACTTTTCCGGTTAGGCCATAAGGATCGGATACCCATATTCCAGGACCATACAAGCCTGTTACATGAAATGCGCCAAACCCAAAGCAAGCCACCCCTGAGAGAAATAAATGAATTCCAAAAATCTTGGGCAAATCCAAAGAGGGTTTTCCCGTACGTTCATCACAGAATATTTCTAGGTCCCAATACACCCAATGCCAGATAGCTGCTAAGAAGCACAAGCCAGAAAACACAATATGTGCCCCGGCCACACCTTCGTAACTCCAAATACCCGGATTCGTTATAGTTCCTCCTGTAATACTCCAACCGCCCCATGAATTGTTTATTCCTAAACGAGTCATGAAGGGTATAACGAACATACCCTGTCTCCACATTGGATCAAGAACGGGGTCAGAAGGATCAAAAACTGCTAATTCGTATAGAGCCATCGAACCGGCCCAACCGGAAACTAGAGCTGTATGCATTATATGGACAGAAAGCAGCCGACCGGGATCATTCAATACGACGGTATGAACACGATACCAAGGCAAACCCATGGAAATACCCCTTTCTCAAAGAAAAAATAGATACTATGTAACTTTATCACATTGGAAATAACTATGCTATGGACCTCACCCTTTCATTGGATTATCTCGAAACAAGGGTTAATATTTATTCTGTTCCGTTAGTAATAATTGAACAATTCTGTTCGTGGGAACAAAGAGAAGCAGATCTATTCTATACCCAATAAGTACCAATACGCAATGGGGGGATTAATCCTATTTTTTGTGAGCGAATGTATAGATACTTGTTTCTCATTCGAACGATCCGTTCGTAAGAATTTTCCTTTATTCCGTCTTCCTCTATGAATCTTCCAATCTATCGATAAAATACGATAAACGACAATATTATGAAGACAATAAACCATTGTTTGTTACGTTTCCACATCAAAGTGAAATAGAATACTTAAATTTTCTTTCATTTAATGCCCATTGGTGTTCCAAAAGTACCTTTTCGGAGTCCTGGAGAGGAAGATGCAGTTTGGGTTGACGTATAGTGTGACTTGTCAGACATATTGGGTCATATGGGATTTCCCCGTTCTCTCCCCCGATCGAGATATCCTCTGTTTCGCCCAAGAAAGATTGATTGAACCATCAATAATTCGAAGCGTGAAGTGCAATTAGATCAATTTATTTGGTTGGAGGATCAATATTCTCAATTAAAAGAATTTATGGTTGGCTTGGACCAATAAAATGAAGTATACAGGCTCCGTTCAGAAAATACCAAGGTAATCCATGTATGATTACCACCCTATCAGAAATGATTCCTTTATACCATATGAGTGATCTCAAATTGCCAATTAATGGAATAATATGATGATGATGAATACATCGAATATTTTGTGGAAGGCATGAAAATGAAACAAATTGAAAAAAAAAAAAAAGAAGTCATAGCAAAAAGAAGTGGTACTGGGATCATTTGTCCTATATGTGCAAATCGAATTCGGGCGGATCTTTACCCGGAGTAGAGCATAAACCTAAAAGAGTGGAAGAGGCCCATTCGGGAACAAGAAAATTACATCGTGATTTAGATCTCGATGAAACAATACATCAATGAGGGGTTAGCTCGATAAGTTCAGTGAATTCTTTTTTGATTTTATAGGGAAGCAAGTCAAAACTCATGTTTCTTAAAAAATGGAAGAAAAAGCCCGCTACGAAAAAAGAAATAGGGCTGGAATCGACAATTTCTTTTTTTTTTTTTTTTGATTTTCTCAATTTTGATTTTTTGAACCGTATGCACCCAAAGGTGCGTGTACGGTTCCTAAGGAATAGAATTTTGTCCTAATCAACCGACTTCATCGAGAAAGATTACTTTTTTTAGGCCAAGAAGTTGATAGCGAGATCTCGAATCAACTTGTTGGTCTCATGGTATATCTCAGTATAGAGGATGATACCAGGGATCTGTATTTGTTTATAAATTCTCCCGGCGGATGGGTAATCCCAGGAATAGCTATTTATGATACTATGCAATTTGTGCCACCAGATGTGCATACAATATGCATGGGATTAGCCGCTTCAATGGGATCTTTCATCCTGGTTGGAGGAGAAATTACCAAACGTCTAGCATTCCCTCACGCTTGGCGCCAATGAGTTTTTTTATTTGAGAGAAAAAAAGACTATGCCTTCGTCATATGGAATATGAATAAAATAATAATAATATTAAGTAATAATAGCATGGCATTTCAAGTTCGATATGAGCAAACTATTATTATTTTTTCATAATATGAGATTATGTATCGAGATAGTAGTATGAAAGAAAGGTTATTTCCGACTTGATCTTATGTATCGGGGTCCATTTCAGCGTCACAAACCTTTTTGCTTCCACATCAGAAGTCTCTTTCCAATATTTATGTTATGAAAGAGTGTGAAAATCAAAAAAAAAAAGATCATTTTTTACTTATTTTTATTTGATCGGATCAGAAAGAAACTTTGGGATTGCTGAATCACAGACGAGATAAATATATAAAGCAACGGAACCATCATAGTATTTTTTGATTACTCCGAAAGGAAGGATGGTAAATGGATCATTCAACGATCTGGGTCTGATAGATTCGACTTGTCTCTTTCTTCGATGAAAAAAGAGAAAAAAAAATTCCATTACAGAGCCGTATGCACAAAAGATGCCTGTACGGTTGTTCAATTCTATCTTTTTCTCCCTGCTTGTTATTCTTTATCCCTTCCCTTCGCCCAATCATGCGAGATAGAGGAATCGTTCATTATGTTATATCATCAGGGTTATGATCCATCAACCTGCTAGTTCTTTTTATGAGGCACCCACAGGAGAATTTATCCTGGAAGCGGAAGAACTACTGAAACTCCGCGAAACCCTCACAAGGGTTTATGTACAAAGAACGGGCAATCCTTTATGGGTTGTATCCGAAGACATGGAAAGGGATGTTTTTATGTCAGCAACAGAAGCCCAAGATTATGGCATTGTTGATCTTGTAGCGATCGAAAATACCGGGGATTTCGCATAAATCTTTGATTCCATTTCGAATCATAATTTGAATGAACCCTTATTTGATCTTTTATCTTCTTACCTGGGTAAAATATGAAATGGAAGTAATTCATAATCATCCGGTTAGGATCGATCTAAACCAGCCCATTCTGTATATGATTCAGCATGCCAACTATTAAACAACTTATTAGAAACACAAGACAGCCAATCAGAAATGTCACGAAATCCCCCGCTCTTCGAGGATGTCCTCAGCGTCGAGGAACATGTACTAGGGTGTATGTGCGACTCGTTCAGATCATGAGCTAGAACAAATGAGACGATTTTTACAGTATCAATGACTCGTACCAATGAATAGAATGGAAGAACTCCATTCACTATCGAAAAATAAAGATCTCTCGTATACCTCTATTTGCATGGAATTTATGGTTTCCATTGGTGCAAATCCAATCACCTCGATTTGAGATGAAAAGCAATTCCCATTGGTAGCAAATGGTTATCCATTAAGCGGGGGAATGATATTTAAGAAGCAGAAAGATTATGCTCCTACTCTTGCAAGAACGGACTAACAGGGTCAGCTACCTATTCAACCTTCATAATTAAATGCCGTCACTGTATGGATAGATCCCATTGAAAAAAGACCTATTACTCGATAATTCATCGGTAGAGCCAAAGAGCGTGAACTGTACAAGTTACCAATAACATTGATTAAATGAGGAAAGGGGCTCCGGTGTATAGAGAGGACCTCGCCGTTTAAGAAGTAACCATAGAAACGATGGAAGCCACTATTTGTCCATTTACGATTTATTTTATACCTAATATCGGTACAATTTCTTTTTTTTTTTTTGAGGTGAAATGCCTGGAAGAAATAAAAAAATCGTGGTTGGGAAGGTTATAGTAGCAAAAGCCATTGGAATTTGTATTTTAATTTTATACATCGGAAGAATCCGTTTTGTTATTAATAAACCAGGAGAGGGGAAAAGAATGACTGAAAGAAAAGAAATCAATTAGTTATTCATCCAAGTTTCTTTTGATTCAATGACCAGAGTTAGACGAAGATATATAGCTCGGAGACGTAGAACAAAAATTCGTTTATTTGCAGCAACCTTTCGAGGGGCTCATTCAAGACTTACTCGAACTACTACTCAACAGAAAATGAGAGCTTTGGTTTCCACTCATCGGGATAGAGGCAGGCGAAAGAGAAGTTTTCGTCGTTTGTGGATCACTCGGATAAATGCAGTAACTCGTGAGAATAGGGGATCCCATAGTTATAGTCGATTAATACTTGATCTGTACAAGAGGCAGTTGCTTCTTAATCGTAAAATACCTGCACAAATAGCCATATCAAATAGGAATTGTCTTGACACGATTTCCAATGCGATCATCAAATAAGGAGATTGGAAGGAATTCACTGGAATACTTTAAACGGAGTTCCCCGGAGAATGAACTCCGGGAGGGTATAGTAGAAATTCGTATGATAAGATAAGTAGTAGGAATGAACGAACACGTTTCAATAAAAAAAAAAAAGATTTATTCTTCCCCCATTCTTTTTTTTATTATTACATTACGGCGCGACAATCTCTCGGCTTTTTCGAACAAAACTTCAATCTGAGTTCGAATTAGAGTTTTGATTCGATTGAGGAATAGGCTTATTTATTTCTGGTTCTAGGACCAGTAGTTCTAGGGATCGACCCGGTTCTCTCAAATTGTTTCTCATTATTAAGAAAAGGTAACGAAGATAAAATACGAGCTTGTTTTATAGCAATAGTAATTAATCGTTGTTGTTTCAAGGTTAATCTATTCACTCGTCTAGATAATATTTTTCCTTGTTCACTAATAAATTGATTAATTAAACTCATGTTTCTATAATCAATTCGATCCCCCGATCCAATTGGGGGCAAACGCCTATGAAAAGATCGCTTGGATTTATGAAAGGGCCGCTTGGATTTATCCATGGTTTATTTCTGATTTCTAAAATCCTATTTCTTCATTCATTTCGGATCCGACCAAAATAGGACTGGATTTGTATATATTATATATGTATATGTAATTTATTCCTCTTCCTTGGAAGAGTGGCACACGCGTTCCGTTCGATTTATTTCTTTATCTCCCCATGAATCGTATGTTTGTAACAATAAGGGCAGAATTTTTTCAAGTCCAATTGACTAGGTGTATTGTGTCGATTCTTTTGAGTAATATATCTGGAAATGCCCCGCGATTCTTTATTCAAACCATTTCGGACACAACTGGTACATTCCAAAATAACTACTACTCTGACATCTTTACCCTTAGCCATGAACCTCCTTTGGATTTTGAATTCACTCAATTCTTCTATTTTCGATTCGAACCGAAGCGAAGAAGAAAGGAATGAAAAATAAATAGACGAGAAGTTGCTAACTCGAAATCCAATTCAATTATGAAAGATTTCGTTGCAATCAATAGAGTAATCAAATTATTAAGTAATACAAATATTTCTAACTATCAATTATTCCCAATCCCAGTATTTTATTTAGTATCTTGTATGATCTTGAACAGCCTGCCCTCGACCCACATTTCCTTTTCTGTTCTCCCTATATTAACCCGAACCCGAGTTTCAATGAGATTCAATCCACTTTTATTCTTTACTCTTTCTTTCCTATCCTAAAGAACTGAAAAAAGGGGGGGGTTAGTCGCAGAGAATTTATTGTATCTCTAATCTTCTTGATCCCTTCCCATGTCAATAACTAGAATGAAAAAAAGGGGAATGTCAACGCATCTGGGAATAAACGATTGATCTCTATCAATAGACCCGCCAAAGACCCGAACCATAGAGTAGTTAGCACAGGTGCCGTGGAGAGATATGTTTTTATATCTCGCATTGAAAATCCTCCTTCTTTTTCTTTAACTTTATTGACTTTATTGTATATTGTAATACATATATGATCAGATGCATATGTAGTTAAAGATCATTTGTACGGGGAATCTCTAACCAAAATGGATATATACAACGATCCGGTAGATGAAATCTACCTGTCCCTAAAACAGAAAAAGATGAACCCTCCTTCCTGAGCACTACTGATAAATATTCATTCCTTTATACGTTTATACGTTAGGTATGTATATAATTCTTTATGAGAATGAAACCAAAAAACCAAAAAGAAGAAATGGCAAAAGAAATTCTATTTAGATAGAGGAAATTAGGATGTGGAAAACAAAACATGGATTCCCTACAATGGCACTGTACAACAAATGAAAGGGATGTAGCGCAGCTTGGTAGCGCGTTTGTTTTGGGTACAAAATGTCACGGGTTCAAATCCTGTCATCCCTACTTATCACTTCTCCTATGGACAGTAACGAGGGGTCAATTGAGATCGATTAAAATTGGACACAATCTACCATTTTATGATACTATACATACAAGATGTATTGGGGGTACAAAAAGAATCCTTTTCTTGACATCCGTATCTCCCATCATAATAAAGCGCTCTTAGTTCAGTTCGGTAGAACGTG